TTTCAGTTCATGTCTCATGCTCTTGGTTTAATAAAGAATGAATGGAATCATCTCCCTATTGTTCAGGACGCATCGGCGAGCGCTTATCAACTTATGTCATACTTTCTATTAAATGAAAAAATAGCAATTAGAACAAATCTAATCCCTAATAGGGATGGAAAGATTAATGATCTTTATACTATGTTATTGGAAGAACTCCTTGTCTTCTTCGATAAGGTGCTTTCTGAACCTCTATTATCCACAGTCAAAAAATTATTTAATCGAAGTATAGTCAAAAGTATATATATGCCAATGATTTATGTATTAAGCATGTATAGTGTTAGTACTGATCTTAAGAGTGAATTCTCTAAAAAACTATCCAATAAGGAATGCTGGGAAATAACCAAAGTATGTTTCCGGTTCTGGTCTGATAAATATCATGGCATGGATTGTCTGATCAAATTGATCCGCAGTATTGGTTGGGTAGTGTCATCAAAGGATTCTCCTGTCAGTTATAATGTTCCTTTCTTTCGAACAGTACAAGATTATATGGTAATGAAGCCAATTAATGTATGGGTTTATGATGTAAATCAGAATAAAAGGAGACGAGTAACACTTCGAGTATCAACTGATAAAAGGGATCGTCGTAAGAGTGAAATCTCTACCTTTGTGAACTTTATTCATCAGAAAGATGCTTTCATAGCTATGAGTGTTATAGATACAATGCAGATTATTAATGCTCCAGTATACACTGTTCATGATAACTTTATCAGTACTGCGAGCTATTGCCATCTCTTACCAATGATTTATAGCAATATCTTTCGTGAAATGGGGCCTCCTCTATTCATAATTAATGAATATATTTATATGAATATTATAAAACCGGTGCTCAGATGCGAAGAAATTGCTAAATATAATGATGATTACTTTAGGAATAATATTATTGATAAGGATCTACTTAAGCATTTCAATGAAAGAAATATTCCTACTCATATTATTCATAATAAGAAAGCATACAATACCTGGTTAGGTAAAAACAAAGTTATAGTAGATACTTATGATATGTATACACGTGAAGTTTGTGGAAATATTAATTCAAGTAGTGAGTTAACGCCTCGTAATTGTTTGAGTTTGCATCAAAGTGCATGGGAAGATTTTAAATATAAATTGAGAAATATGGAAGGATTGCCATATTATTGTGTTCACTATTAAGAAAAGAATGGTGGTGTATGCATTTAGCAAGACAAAGAGAATGATAAATACTTACACCACGAGTACTGGATATTATCTATTGAATTCTAGGATAGAGAAAACTACTTCCCTGAATCCTCATCCAGGGTTAATCATAGCTTCGCATCACTTCAAAGAAGGTGGAATTCTTATTGACGAGACTGATCTACTATCCCGTTCTACCATGGTTCTTTTAATCAAGTTAGCTTACCCTTCTATATCTGGTTACGCAAAGTTCACAATATCCTTTACCATGATAAAAAAGAACAAAGAAAGGATCTCATTTACTCTTGGTCCTGCTATCCCATTGACTTATGAAGATGACAGTCTCATTCCTAAATATGAAGTCTATGCTAATATCGTTAATCTTATTACACAATATAAAGAAATATATGAAGGAGAATATATAGATAATATAACAATTCGAGTCTATTTTGAGGAAATAAATAAGAATCCACATATCCCCTCAGAAGAGGAGGTAGAAAGCATACTAGCTTCTATCTTATTGTTTCAAAGCGGATTGAGTGATATCGAACCTATTAAAGGAAAAAAGATACAACATAGTAAGAAAAGCTATCCAAGCTATATCACTGCTATCAAATCGTGTAGCAAAAAAAGGAAAAGCTTCCTGGTAGGAGATATTGAGACTATAGTGATAGATAACGTTCATAAGCCTTATGCTGCAGGCCTCATGATGGTTCGTCCCAACAAAGTTATTAATAAAAATGTATTGATTGATACTTTCTTTAGTGAAGATAATATATTCATTGATTCCTTTGATGATAGAAGTACACAGGTACTTCATGACTTAATAATAAGGATATTATCGATTGTTAGACGAAAGCGATCAGGTTTTACTATTTATTTTCATAACTTCTCAAGGTTTGACGGTATACTCTTGCTTAAACACCTTGCTTGTCATCATAAGTACGAGCTTAAACCCCTTTTGAGAAACAATAGGCTTTATGAGTTAGGAGTCTATTCTGGTAATAATATGTTATTTCGCTTTAGGGATTCCTTGAATCTTCTTCCAGGCTCACTTAATTCACTAGCTAAGAGTCTATGCCCTGAACTAGGCACAAAAGGCTCTATCGATCATGAGAATGTTACTTTGTCAAATCTAGCAAGTAATAAAAAGACTGGAAGGAGAGGCTGCGAAGCAGCGCAAAAGACTTCAAGGAGAGGCCTAGAAGCCACCACCGGGAGAGGCACGTAGTTCTCGACTGAAAGGAGAGGAATGAGTTTACCGGTTGGCAAGCTAACACTTCAAAGGCGTGAACCTCACAAGCTGCTAACATCCTTCGTAGCTAGGAAAGGAGTTATCTGAAATGGTCATAACAAATCCTTTATTAATTAAATCTCCTGAGGTAAGAAACTACTAGTCCGTTGACCGATTGAGTCTGCTTCTGCTTGAGCTACCTGAGTTGATGGTTTTAGTCCAGTAGTCTCCCTGTTAGTGGTAGATGCTGATTGGCAGGATTCCGTTCCTGTCATCAATGCGAGTGGATTCTTCTGCCTACCCGAGAAGACTTATTTCATTCCTTTCTTGGGAAGAAGAAGCCAAAACAAAGAGCTTTCTGTCAGCTTCTATTCTCTATTCCTATCCGAGTCCCTCTTTCAGGGATAAGCCACCTCTTCCATGGAACCTACCTCCAAAGAACTCCTAATTCCCCTAAGTCAATCTTTAAATCTTGAGACAATTCTCGCCTAACTCAGTGTACTTTTGAGCCTTTCACAAAGGGAATTCGTGCAGCTCATGGATAGTATCAACATTAGGCTCCGGTTTGCCCTGCCTTTGTCTAATTCCAAAGAGTATCAAGTCGATTTCAGACTTCAATAAGTTTCCCTCAATGAAAGCGGGGATTTCTGCCTAGCCGTAGGTGTCAGGTGAAGGGACAGAGACGTCCTATTTCTACGTCACTTGTCTCAAACATGTGAAAACTGGCAAGCTTAGGTGCGCTAGCTTAAGCAAAGCAGTTCGTTCAGGATGTTAAACTTTGTATTCAATCGGGCAAGCTTTCACATATTATGATTTGGACTCTCTATTTGAGCATTCCCACTTCAAATCTCCTGATTTTTTATGCCTCGCCGAGGGATTTTGCCAGCTCTAGCTACAGAACTAGAAGCGAATTAGCTTAGCTCTCGAAACAACCGGCGAAAGATAAAGTAGTCCGTCAACGGGTCAATTAATTGCCTATTTTTAGTTTTTAGGCTCTACCTGTAATTACAATATCAGATGCGAGAAGCAGTTCGCCAATAAGACCTGGGAAAGGAGAAACAATGGCCGGTCTGCGAAGAAGAATCAAGGTAGGATTAGCACCCTTCCTCAATTAGGGCTTTCTAGTTCGACATGCTACCATCTCGATGTATCGATTCTTGGTAGACTAAGGTGGTTTAGATCGAGACGCCCCCTTTCGGGTCCGGGGATCTAGTTTCATCTTAATGTTGGAAAACTTTGATCTTAGCCCCTGTCAGTTGTTTTCCCGGCAAACTATTTAATTGAAATTAAATAAATCAAAAATTCCATGGCTAATGATGGAATAAATAATGTTAAAAAAGAAACAAAAAAGTTTAGCAACAGTGGGATGACTAGGCAGGAAGCGTCAGATGCAGCTCGCCTGCACATTGGCGATACGTGTTTGCTGGATTATGAAATCAATGAACAAGGTAATTGTTGGAGAAACCATTTTCCGTCGTGGTGTGAACCCATTAACTAGGGTTTTAGAATACTCAATCAAGGAGCGAAAGCCAAAAGAGTGACAACTATCGGAGCGAAGCAGCTCTTAAGACTAATAAGGAGAGGAGCGAAGTAAAGGCTGGGACGGAGATACTGCTGCGATCGCTCTTTGGGATACGGTCTTGCCGAGGAGGGTAGGCCGGACGGAAGAGCATGCCTGCGAAGACGGAAAAGAATACGAAATAGACAAAGTACGGTTTTAAAAGCTTGGTCTGGCTTATGGAGGATTGGGCTGGGCTCCTAACCTTGCTTTGCTACCTGGCTTGTGTAGCCTATGCGAAGCAAGCCTACACTGGTAGGAACGTCAGCCTACGATTGCCAAAAGTCTCATCCCGTGCTTTCAGGCTTAGTCCTTCAAATCAGCAGATTCTTGGCAGATCGTCTGCTATTTAAGATTCCAATTCAAAGTCTGATCTTGGCAAGCTGCTACCAAACCGGATTCTCACCTGCTTGTTGGTCCCACATTGACTCTCCAATCGGATATATCCTTTCGGCTTAGTCGTTCCAAGAGGAAGTCTCCCTTAGCGTTGGATGGATCGTACATATGACGGAATAATGTAAGCTGGTGAAATGCTACCTTCAATACGCCAGTATTATGACTATCTTTCCTCCTTTTTCATGCTTTCTTGAATTGAAAAAGAACCTAACATCTTAAGATCGGACGACGGAGTTGAACTCCTTTTAGTTTGAGGATTGATTCTCTATGAATAGAAAGAGAGGACGATTCTATCTAAACTTGACGGTTGCCACCCTCAGGAAAATGGTAGGCTAATCCATTTAATTAAAGTTATGCCAATTGAAACTCGTACCAAAAAGGGAAGGCAGGAGCGGTATAAAAGGAGAAAGCCAAAAGTCGCACTTTCTCTTTCTCGATAACGGCCGGGGAACGAAGGAACTTACTGAAACAATTCTTTCGGAGTTCAATCACCCGACTCAAACTCAATTCAATAGGAAGAGTCGAAGCTAGTTTTGCTATTGTTAACGTAGTGCGTCGAAGGAAAGAGAAGCAGAAGCTGTGAATCGATAAATGATCTGTTGAGTCAGTTTTCTTTCTGTTTTCACGAATCCCAATGGAAAGGGAAATAAGCCAAAGCTAAGGCGGGATGGATTGCAACTGGCTTGATCAGCCGGTATTGGGGGCAGGGGAATAGCATAAAAAAACATAATTACGTTCAATCCTGTTTAGGAAGATCGCAGCCATAAAGAAAGGGGAAGTGAGGAAATTTCTTATTATTATTAATAAATAAGAAGAATAGCGTCTTAGAATGAGGGCAAAGTCCTATCGAATAATGCTATGTGGTAGTTTTTGCTTTTCCCGTTACCGAAGTAGATAGACTCTACTTCGAACCTGGCTCAGAGGAAGAAGGACAGACGTTTTCAGTCTGGTAGTCTTCTATCCCCTCTGGAATGCTCAGTCTTGCTTCTATCTTCGTCCATTCCCCTTGGGTTAAATGTCGTCTTTTGAACACCTCCTAAAGCCAAAATGTGGTTGTATTTTTAGAATTCTTATTCTCTCTTCTTCCCTGACCTGATCTCTCTACTGGAAAGCAGGCGTAAAGTGTTGGTTGAGCGTCATGCCTTTGTGAAGGTTCGGGAGCTAGCTCTACCTACAACTAAGTATTCTGTAGGTCCTTCTCGTTGAGCGTTAGACTTACCGAAATCCGCCGGTCTTGGATCAGCTTCTAACCTTAAGGTCATTCTCCCTTATGTACCTAAAGGTCGTATGCCATTAGTAGCCTTCGTCTTTCTGATACATGATGGGTACTAAAAAAAGTTCTGTGTATTGATTTTTGCCGCTTAAGGAGATCAATCTGTAGTGGAAGAGTCTACCTTTGATCAGCTAATTACTTCTTTCATCTGCTTATGCGTCTGTTGCTTCGGCTGATACGATCCTACGTTGATTGGCTTAATGCCTTTTAACGCATTCGCAAAGCCTCTGGCAGTTGAATTGGTTGGAGCCTATCTTATATGCTTTCTTATGCCTTTGTAGTGCCGTCAGACTTCTGGCCTTTTGGTAAGGGACACGAGTGAACAAGGGAGAGGTTAAACCGCTTACTAGTGGCGAAAGAGCTTCTATATCGAAGTTCCACATCGTTGTGACTCCTAGACAAAGAAAGGCATCAGATTTGTCTACTTCTCTTCCTCAACCAACAGGTAATACCTCACAGCTCCTTCCCTGCTCTGCTCTTGCTGTCGTGTCGATAAAGGAAGATCCCATTCATATATAAAATATCCGTTTCCAGATGATTGATTCTTTCGGATTCCTCCTTTAGAGTAAGGCATTAAGCCTATTTTCATTTGTGGCGGGGAAAGTCAAGCCTTACCTTACGCAAGTCTTTTCGTGTGCTTTGTTGTTCTCATAACGGCTCTTTAACGCATTCCAACGCTGAATAACCGCTCTTAGTCCGCCTTTTAGGTTGTTGCGCCTGTTGAGCCTCATTGAGGCAATTACCAGTCGGCTTTATAAGGAATGTGATCTTTGCCTTCTTATACTCCTCTATCTACACTGTCTCAGCTCGTGCAAAGCGGTAACTTGATGAAGGCCTCGCACCGGCGCTAGTTGAACCTTCTTCGGTCTCTTTCAGCGGGGAGGAACTGACTTCTGAAACTATTTCCGAGTTTTGGATGCTTGCTATCTGCAGTGAAACAATTGAGAAGGATCTTAGCTCCCGGTGACCGGCTTTGCGGGACCGCCATATGGCCTGGTCCACTCTTGGCGTTGCAAGCAAATGGTTTTTGAAAAGCGCTAGAAATCGTGGTCAACATTTTTCCAGTGCTTCAGCGGGGTTTGACCTTTCTTTATTTGGTATAGTGAAACTCATTTGGAGTGAACGAACGGAAGGAGTTGAACGTAGTGAGACGACTCGCCCTAGTGAGTCTTCTAGTCTTCCGTTCTCAAATACGTATCTTTCGGAGATTTCCGCTCTCATAGAGTCTATTCTACAAAGCCAGGATTATTTCCAGCTCCATTCCCTCCTTCACTTCAGCTTCAGGTCGACAAAGGAGGATTTCATTGCTTGATCATTCGCTACCTGCTCTTTTCTCTGGTTTAACCAAATATAGTAGGTTTCCCAGTCAAAATATGAGCTCCCTTCTTATCTTTTATTTACCAAACTGTATACCTTGAGGCACCTTCGTTTTCATCCGTGGGGGTGGGATAAATTGCTTTTGATCGTATCCAGCGCTGAGACACCTCGCCCTTCCAAAGAAAAGGCGACTGCTAGCGAGCAGGAGGACGAAATGAGGGGGAAAGAAGTCCAGGGATCCCATTTCTCCAAAGGAAATAAATAGAATAAGAAAGTCTGCCCAAGGCATGTACCAAATCTTTCACATACCCCCACCAGGTCTCTGGCTCCGCAAAGAAACTAGCTAAAACAGAGCTCGCATGAATTGGGTTGATCTTTAAGCTAGAAAAACCCATGTTTAGAGTCCAACGAAGGCGGAAATGAGTTCAGATCGTGAGATTCTTCTAGCAGAGATAGGGGGAATCATTCTCAATGCTTTACCAGGTCTTCCTCTTGTCCAAGCGTTGGAACTTAGGCCGAAGAGTCCTGACAAATGATGATTCAGACGAGATTCGGCATCTGACTATTACCAGAATGGAATGTGCATGTCTGGCTTTGGCTTAGCGAGCAGACGAGTTCCGACTTAATGTCGGAGGGGTTCACTTAAGCTGAAGCTGCTAAAGCAACTGCCAATTCCCAGTCCTAAGCATTAGCAGTCACTGGTCTCTTGATTGTTCATCCCGGTGAAAAGATTAATGCTAGTATGGCTAGTATAATGGATTACTATTACAGTGTACTTTTCTTCACTGTAATAGCTCAGGGCTAAGATAGTCTTGAGAAAGCGACTTCGGACTAAAGGCCGTAAGAACTCGAGCTAAGATGAGAGAAGCTAGAATTGCTCGTCTGGAAGGAAGAAAGCAATGTTTCGGCGAAATAACTATTCCTCACATTATAAGATTAAGGTTACTTTTCCTAAGCCTGCTGAGGTGATGTTGCCTGATCTTCATACTTCGATGCCTTCCGGACATAATTCTAGAAAGAACTCTGAATTGCAACTGATTGTGAAGAATGATGATAGCTTGCACACTCATGAAGTGATTAATCCAGCTCATAAAAGGCCTGAACTAGCAGAAATTGAGAAGATGAAAACAGCCTACTGTGTACTGTGGAGACTTTGTGTACTCTAGACACCCTGATCATGTTGACCGTATCAGAATTAAGCTTAAGGGCTCAAAGTCGAAGTCACGGCATGGGGGGCTCGGAAAAATAACGAGAATCGTTGTGGTGCTACGAGATGGCGATTTCTCGTATAGAAGAAGAGATCGGCGGACCTATTGATTGACTATAGATGCGAACCGCTATCTATTATAAAATAAGTAGTTCTTCTATCGTTCAAGGGCAAGGGATATATAACATATTTTTTCAGTTAAGGCCTTTCGCGGGCAGAAAAGACGATTAACCCATAGGTACTACGAACTATAGAGTCTATGATGCTTATCTCGTGCATACAATACAAGCCTAAAGGTCACCTAAGGTAAAAGAAGTCCTTAAGAAGCTGAAAGAAGAACAAGGATTTCCTATTTGTCCCTCGGCTTCATTAACAGTCCAAAAAGAAAGGGAATAGAATTATCTAACAAAGGGGCGAACAGTCGCCATTGGCCCTATTTAGGTTAGGTCGCTACTCCAACTACTGATTATCTCCGCCACCGCGGGGCTACAGCTACCACTGCTATTACTACCTTCAGTCCCACAGCTGATTCAATACCTGTCGTACTTTAATATGCATGTAAGGAGCGCATTCACGAGCACCAGCTTTACTGGCTCTTTCCTGGCTTGTTCACATTCACCATCCTGAATAGATCTTTGCCCTAGCCCTGGCTTTAACTCTAGTAAAGGCTCTCTCAACTCTCCCTCAACTTCTGCATAGATATCATGCTTGGATGCAATGTGTCCCAATAGCTTTAGTAAAGATGTCAGCCAACTCAAATACTCACGGCCTGTGTGATTCAGGCCAGCATGAGAAAGCTTCAATCATATTGAAGGAAATGCAGATTAGAATATAAACCCAAATGTAATTACGTTCAATGTGCTAGTTGATTCAATTCACTTTGCAAAGACTTCAGAGGATCAAGATATGTTTGAAAAACAAATAAACTCACTAATGGATGGAGTGGATGAAGCTACAGAAGTGTTTGCACTCATGATAAGCAAGGGTTGCATGCCTAACATCATCAGCTACAATATCTTGATCAATGGATATTGTCAGATTAAACAGATAGATGAGGCCAAACAGCTCTTTGATATGAAATATGAAATGTCCAATAAATGGTATTCTTCCTGACACTATAACATATAGTACTCTTATAAAAGGCTTGTGCCGAGTAGGGAAACGACGGACCGAAGTCCTGCTAAAACGGAAGCTCAATCCAGAACGCAGTGAGTAGAGTGAGTTCACGGTCGATACAGCAAAGAGAAGACAGTCTCAAAGAAGCAACCTACAACTGACTTACTACTATCTTCTTAGAAGACATACTGGGAGACGGAAGGGGGCTAATTAAGGACTGGGAGACAGAAGGGAGGCTCATTCTATCAAACATCATCTAAGAAGAGACATCCTACTGCTTTTAAAGCGGCTTGGAAGGATTCATAACCAAAAGGCATTGGTCCTACCAAGCATCCTACTAGCAATATAGGAAGAATCACTCTCCTACAGTACAGATAGACTAAGATGATCTCTTTAATAAGGAATTCCTTCCCCCCTCTCCTGAAAAACTTATTAGAAAAAGTGAAAATAGATTATTAGAGGAGTAGTCTAAGACTAAGAAGATATTGCCTAGCTTAGAAAGGGAATAAGATGACAAGAAAGAATAAGAAGAGGGTACGTACTAAACGTTATAATAAAGCACTTTTAGTAAGCTGAGCTTTTGTCTCAAATTGAGCATATTTTATCAGATAAGAAAGGAGGCAAGGAGACTCGGTGCGGACCCTTGCAAAGGAAGCAGAAGCATCTCATCCCGTCTTAGGACCTTGTGATGAGCTCACTTCTTGCCCTTCGCCGGCTTCTGGGTCTTGGCTTATAGCTTAACACAGCGCTTTCATTGCGCATGGCTGCTCTCTTCCGGACAACCTCGCTGCTTCTTTCGAAAGCCTTGAAAGATAGATAATACCTTTCTTTTAAGCTCTCTCGGTCCGAGTGGTAATTTACAACCCTCTTATCTGGCTTCAAAGCAGGTTACTACATTCTTTATTCTTTCTAGTTGTTCCAAACTATATTCTAATATATATGAAAAGAGTAAGCATAGAACCTTACTAAGAGGCTAAGAGGAGTTTATACACATATTAATTATACTACTACTCAGTCTTTAATTATAATTAATAGATATTTTTGTTGAAATAAGAATTTCATTTTGAATTCAGAATTCGGAGTGAGTTCCAGTCCTAAAGGCCTCATCTAGTCCCTCTCCAGTATATAGATTCTTTCTTATTACTAGATATCCCTATAGCGGAAGTCTTTCCCGCATCAGTAGATAGATTCTATTTCCTATCCATTCCCAGGCTTCCCCTGGTTAACTACTATATCAATATCAATGGCAACTGGGGGATAGAAGTCCTACTGCAGGAAAGTGCATTAAGTTAACTGTAGATAGTATCTATAACCTAGGCAAAATAAAGCATTCAAGTTGGGTAAGGGAATTGAAAGCAAACATCTTTCCCCAGGGCAAAAATAGATCAATCAGCTTTCATCAAGGCGGTATAAAAAAATTCTCTTTACACGGCTTTACACGGAGCAAAGGGGTCTTCAAACAGACTTTTTGCGATGGGGAGATTTTCATTGTGTCAAGTGACATCGTATATAAGATAATAAAAAGGCTTTCATTTAGGAGTTTCATCAAACTATAAATTTCTAAAGAGAAGAAAGAATAGACAAGAGCCTATTCACAAAGTCAAAAAGCTAGTTCACTGGCTCTGAGCTAAAATACGAGTCATCAGTATTTCAAATAGGGCGATATCCGTCTGGTAAATAACTGCCCTTCCTACTTTGTACTGGCTGGATAAGAGGAATCTTTAAGCAAGAGCTCAGGGAGATTCCAAAACATCAAAATAACGTCCTTTCTTTGCCTCTTATTAAAGTAAGGAAGAAAATGAAGGCTAGGCCGGGTAAGGAACTAGGAATCTGTGGGAAACAAGACTCGAAGCGGGCTATTAGGCTAAAAGACGGATCTAAAGGCTAACAAGAAAATTCTTAACACCACACCTTGTCCTAACAGCTCATATGAGCCAATAACAGTAGATAATTTGAGTTTAACTCAATCACTCCTCTCCTGGCGATGATCCGATTATCTCTCTTTGTAAGAGTAAGATACTTGAATGTCGTCAATCCTAAAGTGCTACACAAGGGGACGTCGGCATTCACAGCTGAGTCAATAGCCAAGATCCTTTACTTTATTTTTACCTCAAAAAAGCTCCTGCAATCCCTAAAGCAACCAAAGAGGGAGGATTCTAAGCGCGTGGATATCTGAGCCAGTCACTAAACCTAGCTCACTTGGATATTTCTTTCAGATTTCATTATGATTAATATTCTATTAATCCTATTTAGAATAAGGACTTTTTGACAAAAGAAAGGATATACAGAGAGAAAAACCTTTAGACTTCTCTTCTACGATTAGATATATCTTGTTGAAAAGAAACCTGTTCTTGCAAGAGCCTATTCTTCTTTTTGATTTTCATGCAAAGACTACTAGTTCCCCTCTCACGGGGAAAGTTTTTCACTGACCCGCATCAAGACGCTTGGGTCCTCCCCGGTTAGATTCTTTAAATGTGGCTTGATCTGCTTGGTCAGCGAGGTCAGCTACTGGGTCAATAAGCAAAGAGACCTTAGTTAAATCTATACCGACTACAACTATCTTTTGGGTAGCGATGAACAGATCTTTGCATCTCATTTCATGTAGCTCATTACAGAAAAAAGTAAACTATTGGTTGATAGAACCAGCTCTTACGCTAAGCGTAAGAATTTCCCTTTTTAGATAGTTAGGGCTCATATTACCTCGTTTACCTCCTTTAGGTACATAGACTGAACTATGAGACACTTGCATTTTTAGGGGTATTATCCGCTCTTTTTCTGTCGTCACACCTGTTTTAGACTACCTGAAGTAGAGAGTAAGGGCTGGTCTTCATCTCTACAAGAAGCTGGCATGGGTGTCTCTTCATTGTAGTAGCTTACCTGGACCGGCACGAACGGACTTTATTTGATCACCATTTTCCTATGCGAATGCTCGATCTCCTGCTTGTGTTGAACGATCTCAAAACACTAAGCTTTTTTAGGGGACAGATAGATCTGTACGGTGCAAACCCTTTTTTTGGTGACGGATAAAGGGCAACTAGGATAGACAGGACGAGCGACCGCAAATCTCTCTTGGACGAGCATGTCCACTAGGAAAAATGTTGATAGGATACGACCAGCACACCTAGTGGAATAGGCCCTTCTGGTGTGGTGATAGCCTTAGAGAAGTTTTGATCTTAGCACTCTCGTGAATATGGTCAAAGTGTTATTGGCGCATCGGATAAAGAACAAGAGTGAAAATATTCGAAAGCAGCTTCCCTTATTCCCCTTTTAAAGTGGTAAAAACCATTATTCTTATCGTTGATTCTATACGAGATTTTTCCCCTAAAAAAAAACGAAATTGACGAGTTGCTGCTTGAATAGCTAATGCTGTTAGGTAATAAGCTATTGTTGATACTGGTACTGGAAATTTATTCAAGCCAGTCGGCTCTAACATATGGTATGTGGGAAATCCCTTCCTTCCAGCAAATAGAACTTCAAGTGCAAATACTAGATTTAGTTTAAATATCTTTCTTATCTGCCTATCTATTCCTTGGCTTAAGCTATTCTCTGTACATAAGCAAGTAGGAAAACCAACTACAAGACTTAAATGAACTTCTAAGAGGAGCCGAAGCTTATGGAGTAAAGGGAACGTAGATAAAAGATAACTCTTGTTTAAGTTTTCACTTATAAGTTCTTAGGTTATACTACGGCTAGTAGAATAGGAGGTTTTATCGGGATAAGTAGGTTTAGTGCCTGAACCTCGCTTGCCAGTAGTTAGTAGTTGGCCTTGACTCACTCATCCTCTTTTTTGTCAGTATCAAGTAGTAATGTGATCCTTTGCCAACTCTGGATCTATCTAAAGTCTGTGCTCGTGCAAAGCTGAAACGAGTCCTTAACCTCCTTAATTCTCATTGCCTGATCAGCATGAAATCAACAGATCTTAGACTGAGAGTCTTTCGAGTAGTTTTCATCCATCATTTGTAAATTGATCATAAAATAGGTTCCTGAAGCACGCGTACGCGTAACTAGCGAAAGAAAAGAAGCAACCAAAGTTTTTAAAAGTAGTTTATGCTCTATGTTATCAAAGCATCCAATGATATCGGATTTTATTAACTCCTAAACCCGTGAGATTGAGGCAAGAAAATTTCCTCTCTCCTCATGTTTAGGTTTTAGGTAAAGTGCCTCTATAACGATGCCTTTGTGGGGCTAAATCGCATCTTTTTAGGCGTTCGGTTTTGGATTTTTGAATCCAAGATCGGTACATAGAGGAAAAGTGCTGACTAGAATTCCTATTCCCTTGCTTATAACTTATAATCGGACTTGGTCTCCCAAAGAAAATCCACTATGTCTGAATAACTTATCCATCAAATTAGAAAATTCTTCCTTTTCTTCTCTGAGAAGATTTAACAAGTCATTCTTCACTTCTGCGATTTAGGAATCTGCCTTCTAAAAAGTTCTAGGCTGATTCTAAATGCTCGGTAGGGTCATTGCCCTCTCTCACGAATTGGATTGGAACCAGTATTTCCTTTTAGTGGATCGTGAGGGAATGGAACAATAATAAATTCCTAAATTTCTTTATGCTAAACCCCAATGGAAGGGGAAGATCCTTCCAAGCCCTACCTAGTAAATTAAACACACCTGACTTTTTAAGAAAAAGATACTGATTCTGTACTGAGAACTAGAACATTAATGCTACAAAGACGTAAACTTTACCCTACTACGGATACTATTTTCTTTTCGTTGCAAAGAGGATCAAAAGGGGAATTTGGTTTCAATATACCTCTGATCACTTTTTATTTTAAGGTTCCCCACAATCACACGGACTTGGAACATGATGCTCACTACAAATCTGATCAACAAATCTTTCTCTAAAGACCTTAACAACTAACCCTAAATCTGTGTAGAAAATCCGGCTTTCGATCCATATTTCTCGTTACTTTCTTTCTCGTTACTTTGACTGCTCAGGGGATGGGGACTTTCTTACAGCCTTGCTTCCCATTGTAATTGCCTTCCTAAAGAAATATCAAAATATGGAACCAACCGAGAGGCTAAAGCTCGGACATTCTTATCGATCGTGGCCTATCTCCACGTGATGAAAATCTTGCCTCGCTAGACCGAGCTGAGAAGTCTTTCTTTATTTAAAGTTTAGGCTTTTTCACTTGGTGATCCCGACACCCGCTCCAGTTCCTCACACTCAAAGCAGTATGCCCAGTTAAAGGCTAATCCCTACTAGCCCTATGGTCCATTTAGTATTCACGTGGGCAAAGCCACCGCACCGCCTTGAAAAGGGCAAGCGTCAGGGAATTCGTTTTCTTTTTATTTTTTTAAAGTAGCGAAGTCTCTGGGTCCCTCACACCTATAGTCAAAGGTCATCTTGAAAGACTTTTCCGTTCATTGACACATCTTCCATAGTTTCTGATATCTTTTGGCTCCGTTCTCATGGATGGAATAAGAGAAAGAATGCCCACGGCCAAAACTTGTTTAGTCTAATTGATTCTCTTCATCCTTGTCTAAAGCCTTCCCCTTTGTCACCGTAGTTCCTTCACACTACCTATGGTAGTGCTGCCGAGGCTATTTAATCCTTTTCCAAGAAAGAAAAAAGACTCAAAAAGGGTGGTATAGGTGCCCAGTCTTTACTAAAAGTCGGTCCAATCGCCTAAGCAATGCTCAATTGAATCAATAGATGCGGGAAGGAAAGGCTAGGCACAGCTTTCAAACCATGGGAAGGAAAGAGAAAATATCCCATGAGCACAGAACAAGAAGGGGAAGCGGGGACAGTGGGGACATGGATAGCCTTATAGTCTGTCAGTCAATAGTATGGCATGACCGGTGTAAGCATAGCTTGAAGGTTTTCCTTTGGCTAGCTATTCATGTCGAGTAAGGACAGTAGGTGAAAGCACGATGAATATGAATCTTTAATTCTAAAAATGCTAAGCAGGAAAGTGAAAGATTGCTGAAGTTCAGGCCTATCTTTTATCTCTCATAAAAAGGGCACATCACCTTTAGACTTTGATATAAGTATAAGGATATAAGTTACTAATTAAAGACATCAGTGAACTGAAGTCTTTCGCTAAGCCTTAGGCGAGCTTATAAGCCATAAAAAGGAAAGAGACGAGGTTAAAGGACCTTTCAGTGGCCTCTAGAAGCCCAGTTATCGGCTCTTCGTTAGCTTCTGAGCCCGTCCACTCTATGCGTATGGATTTTGACTAGACTTTCAGTATTGTAGTTAAAGCTACAATTATAGAGAAAGAGAGGGGAAAATTTGAGAAAGTCGCGGGACCAACTCTTTCTTCCACGACATTCATTAATGGAATTACGACTGTTTAGTTGAAATAGTACGACGGCTATTCTTATTCCACTTCCACTACGACTTCCCTTATGGTACGATATAACCTTTTTTCTCCATTGGTCTCGTTTGGCCGGATCTTGAATGTGGGATCTTGCAGCCCTATAGCTATAGCAGCAGCTCGTCGGCCAGATAGAATGCATTATCTTATTGACGGGCTTACTATCTTTACTCCTAAAGGAAGAAGCTCTTATTACTCAGCAGGAACGAAGTCAAGCGTGACGTATACCGAATCTCCTTTGTGAAGAATGCCGGGAAGGGGGAAGCTACATGCCTTATCGAGCTACCAGAGCAGGTATTCCTCTCTCTCTTTAATGATTCTGTACTTGCTTCCTCTAAAACGTCAGATGAAGACGTAGATCATAGAGAATTCACTCAGACTCATAAACAAAGAGTCTGGGATTCTCTTCAGGAAGGAAGTGCGAAAGGGCCGTACCCATACGTCAAGTCAAGATAGAATGACCAACTTGCTTCTCCTTTTGGGTGTACTAAGCTTCTACTCATTCGCTATGAGAAAAAAGAAATTCTTAAGTGGCGCAATGAAGATTTAAGATTTTGAGATAACGGGCGAAGCATATTCATTTTTTATTTTGTTTGTAGGATCGCAATTTCCTGCGAAGTCGGTGCCAGTAGTGATATCCTAATTCGGCTACCTCTCCCACTCTGAAAGGCAGACTAAACGCCAAGGGGGACCGGAGTTCTATATGCCCCTTCACCTACTAAAGGATCAGTTACTGGACGGCTACGCTTCGATTGGCCCTCTGCGTCAGAGTGACCCCGCCGGGGCGATCCAGCCACCCGGAGAATTGTTTGCACTTTTTTACTTACGGTTGAGGCGCTTCGAAATCGACTTTTTCAGTCGCCTATATTTGATCGAATGGAAGGGTCCACTTCAGCAGCACCCTTCCCTTAGTATACGAAAGGAACGAAAGGGGGATACGTGTTACGAGAGCATATAGCTTTATCGATGAAGTCAAGTCCGCTTTCCTGTTCCCTTAACGGTCCTGGAAAAGCGAGTCTATCTGAAGATTGCGCTCTGTCTCTTACGCTTCAGTGCTTCGATGAGGACTTCGGGCATGGCTAGCTCCCCTTCTGACTTACTGAACCGAACCATCGTTGCCTCAGTCTGAGCTCCCGTCATCAGTTAGTCATTCGCATTCAGTAGTGAAGGAAGAACGCTTTGGGCACTGGACACATTGGTCAGCTGCTCTTCTCAGCCCGGATCTGTGGGCTAGCTTGGCAATTCTGAATTGGTGGGATTAGGTTTAGGTATGCATGTACAGACAAAGTAAAGTAAAAACAGGACTAAGAATAGAGAAAATGGAATTGGATGTGGTAAGCATATAGCTAGCGTTCTCGATTCCTTTCATAGTCTCGGTCTATAGCTTGCCCTATGGGCTCTCTCTACAAAATAGGAATAGAATAGCAGGTCCTTGTTCAGAAACCAGGGGAAGGGAGAACTAAGCGCCTTTCGTTCTTTCTCTACGCGTCTATCTAAATACTCCACAATGGGTATCAAGCTAAAATCTCAGATCGATAGTGCATTCCCCATCAATTCTGGTCTTCTCTCGCCAATCGTGTCAGTGCAGTCTGACTCGTATCGAAAGCTTATCTTATATATATCATTTATCATTTCGGTTAAGTACATGCTTTATTCGCTGTTGGTTGGTCTTGATCCTTTCCCGCCGTAGATTTTAGGCAAGCTGTAACCCGGATAGTTAATAGGACGCATTAAAAGCTGATGTGATAACACCTTATTCTGTCAGAGACGGATCTTGTGCTATCGATGAGAACGCGGTATTCGCAAATCTCACGTGAGTGATCCAAATTCTTAGGGTCAGCTTCACTTCAGAGCACCCCCTACAAGCCTCTTCCCCTTTGGGAAAATATTGGGAGCAAAGGACTTGCCTGTTGATGATTAGTTAATAAGATCGTAACTATAAAAAGATTAATGAATTCCATAAAACATGGGCATTGATTCATACTGTAAGGATGGCTACATACGGGGGAAATGGCAGGGACGGCCTCTGAGTCAACTTTTCTTTTTCATGGGAGCGTAATGGTCGTATTTCGCACATAGGGGCGAAGGATCTGGCCCTACCAAAGCAAAGGCTGACTTAAGACCACCAATCGATATGAAGAGAGTGTAGGCTAGTCGCTTGAAAGCAACTTTTAACCGTCTATTCCACTATTTCTATCTCTATTTCAATAAATAGATTTTCATTTTTGGAACTGGAACTTGCTTTGTCTCCAGCATTGCACCTAAGGGCTTAAACGGCCAATTGAGAATTCACTCCTTCTCCGCGGCTTTCCTGGGGAACCCTTCCTTGCATTCTATTATTGTATTCGCTTCAATCGCTCCTGAATCTCCTCAGCATCCGCCGATGGCTACTTCAAATTCAAGTGCCACTTATCTTAACACAACTCGGGCTAATCGACTCCCAGCCTAGCTAGACCTGGTTCAAGCTAAGTCCTTTTCTTTTTCCGAACTTGAGCTGCTATAGATGTTAAAGGGAGTGAGCGATCTGCTTTATTAATCAAGAGCATCAAACACAGGTCTCTCGAGCATCAACTGCTCCATAAGCTGTCTTAATATCAAAAGATAGGGCCAAATCAGCCAGAGTTACGTCGATTCAATTTACTATGGATGGAAATTGAGAAATTGAAACACACTTGTCGAAAATAGACGCCTTTCCTCCCATCTTCGTAGGCACTAGTAGCATTAGCCTTCGTCTGGGCTAAAGAATTCACCAGATCTAACGTTCAAAGAAAGGTCCCCAAAAAGAGAATACTATAACTATACAGTAAGATTCCCACAGGGAAAAATTACTGTATATCAAGGCTTTCCACTTTTTTGAAGTATGTAACTCGTAACCTCAGGTATCATCTGACAATCCTATAATGCCAAGGTGAAACTTTCTAAACGTCTTTTTCGTTCGAACAATCCGTACTTTGACCCTATCCTTATTTAGAGTTTAGAGCCGGAGAGGAGAGAGCGGTCTCTAAATAAGATGGTGCCGTTGATTGCTCTTAATATTGCTTTCTTTCCTAAATTTATTCTTCAGGTTGAAACATCTTTTTAAGTAAAGATGGAACATATTCTAGTATAATGTATCGGAGTTTCAGTTCTTTTTTTGTGATTGATTTGTTGTACCACACAACAGGATGAGGATGGGAGTGCGAGACCCGACTGGATCTCTGATGCTTAGAAAGACTGAGAGAAAAGGCATACTATACTAACCAAGCAGCCGAACAGGGAAAGAAGATAGCTGTACTTACCAAAGAAAAGGTTACTCGCCACATGTATCATCAGGCAAGACCCTAAAGTGTTGAAGCCACCGGCAGGGTGGGAGAGACTGTCAGGCGAAAAAGGTATCGAAAATCTTTCTTTCGTTATTGTCCTTTGTAGTAGTTTTGTAGTAGTCGGGTCACTACCCATGCTCAAACAGGTCTGCTTAAACGCTGTCACCGCGCTTCCTCGCTGAAGCTCCGAGGAAGCAAAAAGATAGCTTTCTGTCCGCGTTCCGATATTTTCTAAGGTCGTCGGGGGGCACGATGGGTAAGACCGAGTACGAGTAGGAGGAGATACAGATCTAGACGCTGCTGCTACTTTCGCCGCTCCTTCGGTTAATGCGTCTGAGTCAACTCCGGGATGTTTGCTAAACACCGAAAACTTGTCTTGTCTTGAGACGCGGGTAGAGAAAGCGGTGGGGAGCACCGTAGATAACGAATCTTTCTCTTGTTTTAGCAATGGTGGACTCTCACTGCCTATTTAACAGTGCTATGACAGAAGGCTATCTTACTTGAAAGAGACTGGGGAATCCGCGACCCAGCCAAAGGAGTTCACCAGCTGAAAGACTCAGTAAGGAATCAAAAGCCAAACTCTTTATCCAAGGATTACACTCTGATTCAAACTTATGTGCTCCCGGTTATTTGCTTTATATGTCTGGTACTGGTACCATGAGTGAATTTGAAGCTTCTTTGATGAAGATGAAGGGAGTCCTGAGCCGGTGGACTTCCCTCCTTTTTTCTTTTTTATAGAGTCTTTGATTAGGGATAGAAGCTTGAGATGTAGCTGCCAAAGGGTATTGGTTCTCAATTGGAATTGGATGGTTCATTTTTGATGTGTGTTCCCACTAGACAAAGGGATAGCCTCATGTACTAATCGAAACTTCTTCGCTCATTTTCTCTCTTCCAGATAGGACTTTTATTGAGCTACTATGGAACAACCATGGTATGAGAGATTCTCGGGGTGATTTACTCCTAATTAAGAAGATTCCCTTATGTGTAGGGGTTTGATTTTTGACACTCCTTGGTTTCTTTGTAAATCTTCTCTTAATCTTTGGAAGTCTTTACTTCTATCCTAGGGAGGGATAGCATCCTGTCTGCCCGCTTACCCTTTCTTTAGGTAGGACTATTGAATAAAGCCCTTTCATGGATCTTCTCTTTTTGAGTTACTAAGGAAAACTTGCAAGGTTATCCTTTTATATATTATATATATAGTATATAGAAGTCCACTAGAGACAAAGTTCCCTTCCCTCGCTTATTTGTCTAGATTGCCGATTTCTCCTTCCATTCTATTTGCCCCTTTTTCAGTCAATCCGTGAAGTTTCTTTCTATTTTTTCAAAAAATCAATAGCCAGGATTTATGAGTGTAGGAGTACTGGTTCTATGCTAAAGTCTCATACTTCTTTATTTTTATACGGGTATACGGAATTAGCTCATTACAATTAGCTCATTACGAGGTCTCATATCTTTTTTGAGTCCCAATCCCGGTTGTAGGCCCTTAGATATACATCCAATAATCCAATAGAAAGACTTGAGCTAGAGTATCCGCATGGTATATCTTGAATGCTTTGCTCTACCATGGATTGACTGGCATTAGAAGGAAAGCGTATTACTTGAAGTGGATCTCCTATCTATATTCAACAGCTTGAAGAGGGATGATGGCTACATAGAAATTCTGTCATTGAAAGCTCTAAAGCTTACCTTGATCTACTACTTCCTTCTATACCCCAAATGCCAAATTCAAGAGTCAAAGTCAACCTTCTTCCTTCAACATCTGCAAAGCGAACCCCTGAAGTGACTGCAGGCCCTAAAGAGTACTACCCTAAGTCCAACTGCGCTTAGTCCTTCTCCTTCAAAGACCAGATTCGTTCACTTCCTCCCCGACGGCCAGGTATGGTATGAACTCGATTTCAAGTGGGATCAGAGCTGGGCTCAACGAGCCTTTTCTACTAGGCTTTGAGCCGCTTCCAGTAATGGGAGGACTTGTCTTTGCCCTTATCTTAGACTCTCTTAATAAGGAAATTTCAGGTCTTCACTCAAGCTCCTAACTCATTTTCGCTGTAGGCATAGAGCTATGGGAATATTCATTATTCATAGGCTAGGGCTAGGGGATAACTCTCAATTTAGTACCCCAAGGATAGCGAAGGAAAAGGAAGTTACATTAGGGCAAGAACTCCTTCGAGGGTGAAAATGGGAATAGATTGAATCAGAAATTCACTTAGAGAGAGGCAGAATAACCGGAAGAAGGGATATCAAAAGCTCGTTAGCAAGGCAAGGTTCGGAGCTAGGAAAAGAAGGAAGCAGTCCTGGAGCTGCACGAGCATCGACAAAGATAGAGTTTAGAGCAATCCAATCACAAGAAAGAGAGATGAGAAGCTAAATCAAATCTAAAAGAACTAAGAATCCCAATCCCAACTGACCCAGGCTGAATAATTTCCATTATATCCCAGCCTAGAGGGAAAGATATGATGTGAACAAAAGAAAGAATCTCATGGTTGAATGCTCACAAAACATGTGATCAATAACGGCTTAAGTTGAATCGACTGTGAACGAATGGGCAGCTGGGAAGTAAGCTTTTGTTGAATCAATTTCAAGTGGGAAGGAAGGTGGTATCATATTTAATAGATTAATAGAGATTGAAGCTTTTAGTCTTGATCTATCTCTCTGCGCGGAGATAAATGTTTTCTTTATCTTTACCTTAGAATCCAGTGAAAGATGATTCTCTTCCTATTCCTCATAGGTTGTTTTATAACATCCTGACTTAAGTGCCCTAGGTTGCTTTCTAAAACGAAATTTGGAACATGAAAGCGTCAAGATCAACTACCAATGTAAAGGAAAGCATATCTGTAACGGTATAGTAGAAGCATTAGTCAGTCTAAGAGTCATTTCTCTGTTTGCTCTTGATGCAAGGAATCGTCTGTTTGAAAGGGGCGATGCGGGTTGATTATCTTAGGTATAAAGGGCGCACTTTTGCCTAACTTTAGATATGAGGACTTCAATACTTACTTATCGGATAGCTACTGACTTGACTGTGAATCGTATTTAACTTAAAAAAGGGTATACTTCATACTAAAGCTTTCTAATTTCATAAATGAATATGTTACGATTGAATCATACCTTAATTTAGGATCTAATAGCCATAAATAAGGCACCGAGAAACTTTGACTTTAAAGCACCTCTGGTCGAGTTTTCCAGGTCTAATGCACTTAAGGAACTGTCTTCTGCGTTGCCAATGCCAAGGATGGCGCCCTAGCGCTAGCGAAAGTATAATTCTCTTATCTCTTATTGGTAGTACGTGTTAGCTCTCTTGTTCTATTCCCTCCGCCTAGGATTGCTGTCACCTCTTCCTTTTTTTGCTTCTGCTTGGTAGCAGGCTTGTGTGCGAGCTTGGTCCGCTTTCGATTCCTAAAGCCCAACGGAGAGGTGTGTGGAGCCTCGCTTTCCATACAGCTCCCCTGCCAGTTGCCAGTGCGTTGGCTCCCTCTCTCGCCGCTGATTCGAATGCTGCCGTCTCAATTGCGCACTCAAAGCAGCGTTAATGCTTTTTATCTTTTTTTGAACACGTGCAAATGACACTCATTCCTAAATTCCTTAGTAGGAATGTCATAGAATGACGAAAGACTATGTGGGAACACAGGCTGAGATTGAGATCGGAACGGCACAGATCCAGAGCGGGACAAAAGCTTCGCCTCTCTCCCATTGTTCCTTCCTCCTTCGTGCCCGATCCGGTCAGTAGGCATCAGTGAAGTTCGTATGCTAAGAGGGGAAATGCCGACATGACGCACATAGAGGAGCAGATTCGGCTTCCTATTCCGATGACTTTCGTGCAACCAGTTCTTGCATATGCCTCTTCTTTTTCTTCCTCGTACAAAAAAACCTATTTCATTGCCTTAATGGCACCCCTAAAAGGCCAGATCTGTGGGAAGACGTCGAAGCGGGTTTAGAATCAATCAATCCCATCCGCCCCAGGAGCAATATAGACTTAGGAAAGCCCTAATTGGATTCCTTCTCGACCTAAGCCTTTTGACTTTAGGTATAAATTTCCTTAGTTATAGCCTTTCCAACAATTCAAAATGCCTTATCGCTTCCTAATTCTTGCATGGCGATCCAGCTTTTCATAAGCCAGCAAGTGAAAGTGAGAAAGCCGGGTAAAATGCAATCTTTCAAAAAGAAAAAGGAGTCTCTCTCCTTCTCAAAGTAAGGAAAGTCCTTTGATCTCTCTCAGATCAGGCAAGTTTTCATTAAGTATTTAGTTTTTTAAGCTAGGTTTGTTGGAGCTTTTCTTTCCTTGTGTAAGCGAATCTCCAATTTTAGGATCTAAAGGTGGTAATGGTAAGGTTTCGTTCAATACTAGATTGAAAATACCATTCTCTAAACCAAGCTAAAGAACGGGAAATGGCACTTTACGAGAAAAGGGATTACCCTCGCACTCACACTCAAACAACTGTTTTCACTTGCTAGCTTCCTTTAGGAGTGGAAAATCAATAGATAGGTCAAGAAGGCTTTGTTTTCTCAACTAAAAGAGGAAATGAAAATAAAATATATGAATTGCTCCCACTGGCTGGAATTCCTAATGGAACTTGTTCTTGCTTCGCTTGACTGCTATCCTATCCCTTACTGTAAATTAGGTGGAATACAATTCTCATATGGCAGAACTATATATATTAATATTATATATTATATAGGCCGCTTCTTGTCTAAACTATTCTACTACACCCTAGAATTTCTTTCTCCGTTATGAGTTGAGTTTCGAGTAGTCGATGAGACTAGTCAGGATTCTCCTATAGGTATAATCCTTGTCTTTGTTCTTTCTTCAAAGCTTGAGGGACTTCTTTATTTCCCTTTCAATGTATACTAACACAGCGAGAAGTCGTTCTGCTCTGTTCAGCTATCCCTAACACACTACATCAAACAAACCATCTAAGACCGAACCGTCTAACCTAGCTAGATCTGAGCTACCTGGATCCGTTTGTCATTTGTCAGTAGGAGGACTTTTGTCTACTTTTTCTTTTTAACCAGGTAACTTATAAGGCTTGGCCTTAAGTCGGGGGTCGGAGTGGTTAGCAGTTGCGCTTTATTTAAAGCAATGCTCTTCATCCTTACTAAATCAGTCTTTCATTTTTGATTGTTTTATTGCTACTACAGCAGATTCTGACTTTAGAGTCAAGTGACAAAAAGTACCGATCACACGGATAAACAACCAAATCTTTGTTTATATCGCAATCAATTTTCTTTTTTGATATGAACTGACTTTTGTCTTGCTAGTGAGTGGCTTGCGGGTGCAGCTACGAATGATAAGTAGTTCTCGACTGTAAAGTCGAGTTAGTTTTCACTTCCTCAACATAAACTGTAGCTAGTAGCTAGTGAAGTATCCCATGGGATGGGATATGAACGATATTTTTTTAATAAAATAGGTTTCTGTCTGCGGCTTGCGCCCTTAAAAATGAATTTGAGTTGCAAGTGAATAGTAATCACGATTAGCGATTAGCCTTGTCTCAGCTTTGACTCTTGATGGTTTCATGCTCACAAGAAGAAGAGAGGTGACATAAGACCCAGCTCCCATTGAAATAAAAGGAATAAGAGCTCAAATCAAAGCTCCTGCCGAATCTTGATGAAAGACAAGACGATCTGGTACATCGAAACTGTTCGTAATAGGCCGAAGAATGGAATGGTGCATTAGATCTGGTAGCTCGCAGAGGGAATTAGATTCAGTAAAGGCCAGCCAGCCCTTAAGCTTAGGTACAACCTTACCGGTGCTTTCTTCGTGAGTTTTTCTTTCTATTTTATTTACAGAAGTTTATGCCCCTAGAAGGAAGAAGTCCGGAGAGCGAAGGATATCAACCCATGGGAATAAGATAAAAAATGGGTAGAGTCCCTATGACTTGGAAGGTAATTCTTCCATTCCTCTGTCCTCGCTACGGGGAATGGATTGAGCGCTGCCAGTTGGTATTCCAATCATCTTTTTTTGCCAATGGACTGAGACTGATACAAGATTGACTTGTGCTTTCGACCGATGGCCTTGGAGTTGGAGCGCTAAGCCTACCAAGATCGAGTTTGATGTGCTGTCTTATACATTGTCTTACATTACCGGATCTGTCTTACCTTTCCTTTTTTGCCAATGCCCATAAGAATAAGACAAATTTATCTTTTGTCTAAAGGACCGATTGGACATCTCTGAAGATGAGCATAGAAGACCTGGTATATATGCCCTCTAATCTGCTGAAGAATCTTCTTGAGAAAAGGAAGAGAAAGGGAATGATTGGAAAAAATAGACCTTGAGGGCCCTAATTCCCATTTCATTTCTTTTTATTCTGCCTCGATTTAAAATGAGTAAGGGAAGGACTTTAGCACTATGAGGTTCGTAGCCTTGCTTTTCAATTTGTTAACAAATCGTAAGATGAATCAATTCCTAGCTACCCTCTAAATGGACTTCAACATCTTGAGGAAGAACCTACATGTGAAAAACTTTCATCTGATGGGCATATCTCTGTATATAAAAACGTCTTGACATGCTGAATAGAATAGTAATGCCCACCTGCAGAGCGTAGTCTTCCCTGCAGCCTTGAAGTAGACTCTTTATAGAGTGTTTATCCTATCCCCAAAAACTTATTCAAATATTCAAAAAGGAATAGGTAGCGAGATAGATGACTTGACTACAAGTTTTTTAAAGTCTTTTCTAAATATAAAGCAGCTGCTTCTAAGGTTAAGGGAAAAGGCGAAACCTTAACCTTACTTTGATTTCAGGGCGTTTAGGCGCTTTCGTTGCTAAAGTCCTTTATATGTGTTATTATACTTATATTTTTTATTAGTATAAAAAAGACTCTGTCTCGTACCGTACCTTTCTATCGATTTCAATATGCGATCAGTTAATTATATTAATTATAACTGATTGGATTTGATCGTAATGCTGCTTTCCCCATTTGTTTCAGACTGTGAAAAAAGTCATCAAGCAGATTTATCTAATCGGTAATCATCTTTTGGCCATGAGAAAGACGAAATAACATTAGGGCCGTAGGCAAACCATTAAGACCAATACATCCTCTTTATCAGGCAACACCATATGAATAATATCTGGATCAGAGCTAGGCTCCAGCCAGAGATGGGAACAATCAGGTAGCGTATCCTCTATAAAGTCAATTATATCCTTCTTCTCTACGAAGAAAAGCTGTAGCGGAGATAGAACGTATGAACCAGTAATTTTCTTTAATAACTGCTAATCGGTATCGAGATATACTAAATATACTATCTCTGTCCAAACAAACCATTATATAAGTCAATATAACACAATATAAGAAGACATCTTTTCAAGTGAACTTTTTACAGAAAAATATCTAGTCAAATTCATAGTAGGGGAAGGAATAAAAGACGAACTACTCTTATAACGTTTGCTTACCCCAAACAACATCATATCAACCAAGAAGCATTGCATTTGCATCAGGAAGGTTAGGAACAAGACCGAGCGCCAGAAAACAAGCAACCATCAAACAACGACTTTCAGCCTTAAACATTAAACACATGGTCGCTAGCAGGGATTAATATCTCCGTAAAAGGAGTCTCATTTGCATGGACGACTCCACCAATGCAGAAAGGTCCTTTCTTTCACAAAATGAAATCCTACGAAAGCCAGGCTCATAGTGGTCATAGTGGTCCATATTATATAATAATATTATTAAAATGAAAAAATGAAAAATGAGCCAACGATTAAAAGGCTTGAACAAGTCGGTCGGATGAGTTCGCTGGTGCATGATCAGCCACACCAAGAAGAAAGCCGTACCAGACAGTACAACCAATCCCCAAGCAAAGCAAAACCAAGAAAGGCCAATACATACCCTCAAAAAAGTGAAAACCTCCACAAAAAATTTATGCCATGTTGTGTTGACCACAACACGCAAACCTGCCGCGTAATTGGTATAAGAAAACAACGACTGGGCAGAAATAGATCCGAGAAAAGAATAAAAACCAAGAGAATCACTTAAAAAAGACAACCTTTCATAGGCCGGGAATAAAGCGAAAAAACCCATGTTCAAAATCTTATACGACTGTAATGATGAATCCATTAAATAACTGGGGTGCTCTAGACAAGGAAATTCATTAAGAATCTTGCTCTCCTCAATTGAGGAGATTCTTTACAACTTATACAGAATTCTTTTAAACTATCACGATATCCAAAAGCTTTCTCTTGACTCAATGAAGCTTGAGTCATGACTTGATGAAGTATCTTTTTTGTTATTTAAACAAATATCCTATAAATCGTTCAGAGGAAAGGGTTGAAGGTTCATGGCCTAATTATCTTTCCTTTTACTAGAAGAATAGTCTTCCTAGTATGAATATTAATGGTTTTCGAAGACTAGGAATATAGATAAAGTAAGAGTAAGTCTACTCTTGTCCTGTATGGAAAAGAAGATCGAAATTATCGTTTTCGTTCTAGCTTTCAGGCCATAAATAGTCTTAGGTTCGAAAAGCCTAGTTCCAATGGTTCTGTATTCTAAAATAAGAAAGACGATCCTGATAGCAAGCTTCGTAGTAACATAGTTACCTTATGGCTATTGAGTAGGTATGGAAAAAAGCTCGGGGGGGGAAGCAGGAAAAAGACGAGGCTTTCTCAAGATTAAGAGCAGAGGGAGCATCCGAAATGGGATTGGAATGCCTGTGGAATAAGGGCTGTTTGCAATTATTGAAGAATAGGTAGGTTGTGTAAAAGTCCCTCATGGATAATTGATGCTCTCAAAGAAACTGTGAGGAAGCAAAATAGGCTTTTCGCCATATACTCTTTCTTAACTTGTTTTGGCGGAAAAGTTTTTAAAGAGTTTTTTAGAATCCGGCTTTTTCTGATGTTTTATCTTAAGTGGAAAGACTTACCACGTTCATCATCAATCCCATTCCACTAAGAACTTCTTATTAAACTTATTAAAAAAAGCCAACTGAATTGAATCTTATCTTTGATAGAGGATGGTGGAATTGGGGCTTACCTTATATCAGAGTATCTGATCCTATCTCTTTCAAGCACAGTTGAATGAAAATAGCGTCTTTGCTTTGAAATATAGCTTTTCGAGGGCTGCTCGCTCGGCTTCACCACCCCAAACATAAGGCTAGGGACTGCAAACTACAGAGATTTTTCTTCTCCTGTATATGCTATGGGTTAATTACCTGTGGATCAGATTATGATTATATAGTATATATATAATTTTTCCGGGGCGAAGATCATCTTGACTTTTCTAGTTTTGGTTCATAGTTTTTTTTTTCAAGATTCAAGAGTTTTTGGGTATTGACCTCGTTCACAGCGTGAGGGAAGATGGGTTAAAAATCCCCAGAACCATACTACCGGCATGCAATCCCAATTTAACACCATTTCCCGAGTGATCCTCAATAACAGCCGTCTTGTCTGAACTCCTTCTGGTATGGGGAAAATGCTTGCTTCACTGGTATTTCCCGAATGGAGAGAGTCACCCCACAAGCTATCGCAGGGCGCTCGCCCCACCCAAACAAGTGAATCCAAGTCAAGTCTTGTCTTAAGAGCAACCTCTCTGCGCCGTTAGTGCAACATTTATCTAGTGTACATTTTGGTAATGGTAACAGGCTCAAGAACATACCGCTATTCCGTTTTTCTTATCACCGTAGTCATTTCTGAACCAGTGATTTCTCAATCTGAACAAATAGATAAGACTAGGAAAGAACCTCTCTGAAAGCCGGAGGGAAGACCCAGACCAGATATTTACATACTTGCTTACCCCCACTAGGTAACCCGTGCTGAAGCAATGTAACTTGATTAGAGAAAGAATCTTTTTTTCACTTAGAAAAAGCTTGAAAGAGTCTCGTCTCTTTATTTTCATTTTATTCCCCGCTAACTCTGATTGGAAATAAGACCCTAGGAATATTCAGCGTAACCTCTTACTGAGCAATCTAGTCGGATTCTACTTAGTTTTAGTGGATCAAAACTTACTTAAGAGTAATAGCTAAGTGAATAGATAGCCGTAGGGATGCTTTGACTTCTCTTCTTTGTGTCCTACCTCACTGAGTCATACCTTTTTTGTGTACCGCCCGGACCATAAAGACCAATTTTCAAAATTGGATTCCATTTTAAGAAAGAAAAAATGTTTTCAGTTTAACTAATTTAAATGAAAGCGCCTATGAATTAGTTCCAAGAAAGCGGCCATTCATGGCAGGTTCTAAGAATCTTAGTAGTTCCTTATACTCTACTTTTAGTGAGATTCGATTTGTGTTAAGATATAATTAGAATAATGGAAAAAGTACTGCTTTGCCCAAGAATTCCACTCTGTGTGCTGCTACCTGAAGTTTAGGGACTTCATAACCTACTGCACTTCCTGCCAAACCAGGTACAGCACGAGCTGTGACCATTGAACTTGTGCCCTATACGAAAATTTTTAGTCTAAGAGAGGATCTCTGGTCTGAGTTGATCGCAATGGCTGAGAACATATGCTTAACGCCCTCTTCAACAACCTTTCCCTTCACCCACAGTGAAATTTCCCCTCAGATTTCGGAGTGAAAGAAGCCCAAAGCACGAGTGAATACGGCGGTTGTAGTTGATAATGTTATGCCTGCTCCATTCCCAACTTAATGGAAAGCAGTGAGGAAGGTTGTACATCAACATTTCTTTGTTCCAGGAGCGCCCGTCTAAGTCTGCCGGACTGGGAGAGCCCTAGATGAAAAAGTGGAGATTCGTAAGCAAGTTTCAGGTTTACAAGATAAGGATCATATGTGATGCCCTTGCTCTACTCCAGTAGTGTTAGAACCAAAGAAGGATAGATCTTTCCCCCTACTCTGACTGATTTCTTAGTGGGATTTTCAGTCATCTATCCCTTTTCTTTCCTACAACACCTCAAAAATGTAAAAAGTGTCATCTTATATAAATAATAAATGTTACCTAACAATTCCCCTCCATGAATTCCTTTGTTCCAATAGTGAAGGAGTTCGTCTTTATGCCTATAATTTAATTCATTTTGAATGGAAGCTATATTCTTCCTTTAGACTTGATTTTTTAAAAGCAATCAAAACGGGGGAAGTCATGGAATAGATAAGCTTTTATACTTTATCCACTACATCGCTCGGGGACCAAGATAAAAATGAGAGGAAAGATTTAGCGGATGAAAGAGTGAGTACACTCCGAGATTTCGCCTTAGACCGAATGATTATGGTTGGCTAGCACCTAATCGAAGAAAGGAAATAGGATTTGACTCGCTGACAGGAAAGAAAAGTGTGGCTGCCAGATTTGCCGACTGGGGGTGGAAGACTAGAAGGAAAGGATAATTCCCTAAATAATGGGGCTTACTTATACCAGACAATGAACAGATTGCCGACAAAGAGAGATCTACGATTGGAAGGAATGATTAACGAATGAACCAGACTGACAACAATAAAGAATAGCAAGACAAGAACAAGAGGCCCATAAAGAAAGTTGCACGATTTGAATGTCATAGCATAGCCGCCTACTAGACCCGACTATCCGCAAAGCAGACCAAGAAGGGAGGGATGAAAGGCTTTCGCCTCAAAAGGCAATGGAGAGCTCAACTCTACCTAAGCTGCTTTTCTTTTTGGGAAATATTCTGTCTTATCAACCATTGATGAAAGTCCGGGAAGCAGCTAATCAACATCTTCTTCTTCCCTTCATCGACTCCTCTTCTTCTCTTTCCAAAGCTGACGAAGAAATCTCTTTAGTAGTCCTACTGTGAACTGAAAGCCTTACTCGCTGCGTATACGTTGTAGTTAGAAAGAGCTCCATTCGCACTTGGCCTTCCCCTAAAGAGAAGATATCCCATACCTTTTTCCAGCCTCTGCTGCACCCTTCAGTATGAAGTCCGCTGCCATCGAATCGAAAGAAGAAACGTATGGAAACGAAAGGAATCTCGAGGAAAGAGAGTTAGCTCTCCATGGAAGGATAAGACATAAGGACAAGACCTCTCACTGGCTGTGAAGCCCACAGGATTTCTTAACCTAGTTTGCAGGAACTTGATGTTAAGTAAACTCCAAAGAGAACTTGAAAATGCTATTGCCTTAGCTTATCAATTTCAATTCAACTCTATGGTTAGCAACTGCCATCGTCAGAACTTGACGAACAGTATTGGTCTAACTGGCTTTAAGCTGAGCTTCTTCTGCAACTGGCTGATCGGATGGAAATAAAGAGGGAAGGATTTTTGTTTCACTTACAGACTGACCGCGCAAATGAAAAGAGGCTTGCTCAGGACGGGAAAGGAATGCCAACAAGAAAACTCCCACTTAATGACCTGCATCGTCTATTCTCGCTCGACCACTTGTGTACGTAAAGTATACGTGTACGTGGCGGACGGAAAGAGACTCCCTGGTAACTAAAACGGGGGATTCCTTTAATGGTTTGTCTCTTTTCGGGTAAACACTGTAACCAAGCAAGTAGGCAAACTTCTGGAACACTATCTTATCCCCTAGGGAAAGCATTCTACCTCGTTGGTCCTAGTAGTTAGTACCCGGACGTAACACCGCAAAATTCATTGATCTCTTTGTATGTTCCGATAATTCACTTCTTATTAGACTTTCTTCCCCTCTTGCAACAAGTTATCGTCCTCGACGTCCCCCATCTCCTTCGAGAAATAGTCCCACTTCTGATTGCAGTAAGAAAGGCAAAATACTGCTACATAGCCGCCCTTCAACAGATGTCTTCTGTATTACTTTCTTGTGCTAAAATCATTCCCTCAGAAATAGGATCGTAACCTTCAAGGGAGGCTTGCTATGCGATATCCTTTAGGACTTACTCGACTCGTTATAGCCTTTGGAACCAATTCCATTAAGAGAATGTCCCAGCTTGGGCTAAAGGTAGTGAACTAGGATCAAATGAAATGTCGGGAAGAGCGTGACCTGCCACCTGCCTCAGAGTGAAACCTGGGGGATGCGAATCCTATAATAGCCAGTCCCAGCAAGAAGAAGAAAGGAGAAGAGAAAAGTCCACTTCCGGGAAGGAGCCCTACATAAATTGAAGCATCAGGAAGAAGCAAAGATGCCACCGGTTAAGAGTTGGAGATTGTGCTTCATATTCTTTATGAATGTATTATCCATCCATTCGGACTTCAAACAAGCCTTTGGTTGAATCCCGACATGGGCGAGTAGGGATGGAAGGAAAGTTTCAAGCAGCTTCTTCGGGCTAGGGCATTCGATTACTCATTCGCTTTGTTACGAAATAAGTAGGAAGATGAGAGATGCGCAGCCTTTGATCCAATTCCGCTTCAAGGGCCTTCCCATCCCGGTAAAGGAATGACAGGTCTACGTCTACGTTCTGGTCTACCCGCACGTGACGGAATTGTGCATAGTCCGTATGTCATCCCGCTTCCAAAGCCAACAGCTTCAGGTCCCATACTGTCCTGAACTAGAACAGCTAACTCGGACTCAGGGGACACTGTCGACTTGTTAGCTGCAGGTACGAACGTAGAGAGTTTGTTAGGTCCCATCCGGTCTACAAAAATAGAACTAGAACGCGAACTCGAACTACTGGCTTTACTTTAGCTACAAGGTCACCGACCTAACAGCCAATAAACTATGGCTGGAATCAGGTTAAAAAAAGACCATGAAGCTGGCCTATACTCAATCAAAGTCAAAGACTTGAGAAACTCTTCCAGCATAGGCATGTACTACTCTACCTGTACAGCACTTTCCCGTACCAGCACATAAGAAAGCATCCAGAATATAAAGGAAAACCCTCTACTAATCTTTACCTATGGCATAGGCAGAGACAGAAACTTCTGAAAAGCATATAGCGTATAAAGAGACCTCTTACTAAGAATTGGAGATAGATAGAGTACACTATACAGACTAACTGATAGCGACGGATAGGAGGGATTACTTCATAAGATTGCTATAAGACTACGCTGTGCTGTGACTTGCTCGATTCCCCTTTCCACGCGCCTCACTCGTTCATGATTCGGATGAACTTCTTATTCGATTTCCATTCAAGCGATCAAATGAAAAGAAAAAAATGACTTCAGGCGATTGGAGGCGATCGAAGGGAGAAAGTGTAGTAAAGTAAGTAGTCTCCTTCTCCCGTGTACATCACCGCTTATGATAACTCGAGAAGGCCAGCAAGAGGCAGGCTGATTGCCGATGTCCAAGTAGGCCCTTTGATCCTCAGTACCACCTTCCATGTCATAGATATCCTCACTTCATTCAACTTACTCCTTGGAAGGCCTTGGTTGCATGAGGCCGGATCCTCCACATACCATCAATGTTTAAAGTTTCCGTTCTGAGGTTCTATTGTTAAGGTCTCTGCCGAAGTTCAACCGGCATTGACCGCAGATTGCGAGAACGTGAGCTTCATGCCATCTATAGAAGTAGGAGGTCAGTTCGTGCCACTAGAGAGTATGGGGATGGCTCCTTCCACCCATGTTTCGGTCCTAGACATCAATACTCCTTGGTCTCGCCCTTTTGGTCATACCGTTATCACCCGAAGAAAAGAAGACCCGAAGGCTCTTCCCTTGTGTCTTAAGCTTAGCAGGAAAAGATCTAAACCGCGGGTAGATCGGTATCAACCCAGCAGGGAAGCATGGAAAATCATGCGGGTACCAGCCTAGGAAAGTTTTAGGCAGAGAAAGCCAGGGTTCCAAACCTAATATCAAACCGACGCTGACCGTAGGATCAATCAGATGGACTAGGTCTTTCTGAAGAAGAAAGGATAGAACTTTGGGAGGAAAAGAGAAAGCTGCAGTTATTCAAAAGCAGAAGGAACCCTCCGTGGGTTCATCAGGTGACAAAGCAAGAGGGCAAGAGGCAGGTCCATTGTCCTTCAAAAGAGAGGGAGGGGATGAGCACCCTCCAATTAGACCAAAAGAGGGTCTATCATCACAGCAAGCGGCATCACTGGTAGAGATCACATCACAAAACGGATCGACCGGGGGAAGGAAAACATCCTCATCCTCTAGAGCCAACCTAAAGAACTCAGCGGCCATACAGTCATCCTGGTCGGCGCTCGACGCCGAAGCAGGTCTTGACCGTTTCCTAGGTCTAAGCCTCTCTAATTTGGGGTAGGAGAAGAGCTCCTCAATTGAGATTACCAAACACCTTTGGTTACCCTTTTAAGATGCCATAAACGTTTTCTTCTGCTAAAGATTTCCTAAGGGTGAGGTTAAAGTAAAAGAAGACCACCGCCTCTTTACCTGTCTACGTTACGGTCGAAAGGGACACCCTTATGAATGAATGAAACCCTGTTCTGCTCGGAACCCAGGTTGGTACCTTCTTTTTCAGAGCCTTATTCGGCTGAATCAGCAGATTGGAAAGGCGGGGATCCAGCTGCTGTATCGGACAAGGATCGAAAAAGGCGGGCTATTAGTCTCAGTTGCATGATTAGATAACCTCTTTCGGCACAACTATTTCTCTCTCCCGGGATACTCGCCCAAGAACTCCAATTTCGAATACCGGACGGGCGGTGGGTCTGATACGGGGGGACAGATAGAATGCTGCCCGATCACTCTCTCAGAGAGAGAGAGAGCTATTGTACAAGGAAGCTACGTACACATTTTCGAACTGAAAGCGAGATCTTGCAACCACACCCGAAGAAGCACGCAACAAAGCTAAAGCTCTTTTCCTTTCCCATTGAAGTATGCAGCGAGGAATCGAAGAGATGATACCCGATTCCATTCTGTGATTAAATCAAATTCTTCCCTTCGTTAGTTTACCAACAGTAACTGACTGTCACGTCCAACGAGAGCGTGAGCATCCCACTATTCTTTCTTCTCGTGGGAGGCATTCTACTAGCAAAGAAGACTCCTATAAGTGGTAGTACCTAGTTGGGGCTTTGTGGTATAATTCTTTGCCGAAAGAGGTCTCCGCCGACCCAACGACTTTCCGATGTGATTGACAAGCAGCGGGGCATGGAACGGAGTTTAATTCATCGCGACAGGAGTTCGCCAAGTCTAAGGATGGGCCGGTCATCCAACGAGGTCTGTGACTACTCAATCTTCACGTCTATAAGGGCATCCTTATAGATGAGAAATCGATCGTTCACATAGTTATTCATTATTATCTCACAGGAGATAAGGCTAGCCCTCCCGGTGATAGATTACTCTCGCGCCTTACTTTGATTTCCTTTTTTTCATAGATGCCTTCTTTCGAGTTGAGGTAGGCATTGAGCTGGGCTAGGCCGCTTTAAGGAGAAGGACCTTTGTCTACAAGGGACAGTTTTAAATTACCCATAAACATAAAGGTAAAGGCGGCCAAAGAACCTGACTTTTCATAAAGGATGGTTTAGAGTTTCACGCTCATAGCAAAAAGAGATTGATGGCTGAGTTCCGCCCTTCCTTTGATATCTTCTGATATATTGAGAATGCTGCAGTAGTTTGCTTTCACCTCGTCATGGTGTGAGTGGTTCCGGGCTTGTGTATCTACGATTTCATATTCATTCCATTTTTTTTTTTTTCTACTTGCCTCCCCCCTGACTTGGGCTTTTTCCTCGATGTCATTGGATGAAACTGGTGGTCGGATTACCCCTTCGTACGGAAACAAATCCCACGCATATCTTCTTTGTCTGTCACACCGTACGTCGCCCGGCTTAGGGTAGGAGGCAGCCTCCCCAACAGACGTAGGTTGCGTACGAGCCTCCAGTAGGACTCTGGCACCCGAACTGTAGAAATGGGTCCCGAACTAGAAGTGGTTTGATAGGTGCTCTTTGGGTTCTTAGATCCGGCGGCTACTTTACTCACTTAGCATCCTACGTAGGCGGGGGAAATCAACACTCCCCCTCAACTGCCAATGGCCAAATCCTTACCCATACGAGAACTTGACTGAGCTAAATTGGCGACTTTTCGATCTGCTGTGGCCTACTAAAGAAACTCTACCCTTACAATGTTCATTATAGAATACTGCGAATCCTTTTTTCCTTCCTTTCATTTCATAATACGATTAGCCTAATCTGCAAAGGTCGCCGAAGTGAAGAAATGCAGAATGACCAAAAACGAACTCACGGAAGTTCGATCAACAATTCCCATTTTCTTTTAACCGTAGATATGACATCAAAAACTATATTTAGCTATTAGCCTTCAGACTAGCACCATTCTTTGCTTCTTAATAAGGCTAAGGGTAATATTTAGAAATGATTGAAAAAAGGACTAACCCCCCCTTTCGGAATCCACTCGAACGGAAGCTTGGTAAACTTTTGTTAAGTTAAAGGTAAAACAAGATATAGAATAGAATCTCACGGTTCTAGAACAGCAGCGGCTTACCAGCTGCTGAAAGCGGTTCCGGGTCACCACTCGGGCAACTGACTGATCAGGGTCTGTCTCTCCAATGAAAGGTTCTGATCCTGTATTTTTCCTAGCTATTTTTGCTTATACTCGGGTCGATCGGCCATAACCACTTCCAGCAGGAATCGCTACAACCGACGTTCTTTAATTCGGTAATCTAATGGAGGGGGAATGGTCGCCGGTGGGTCATTCGCTAGATCGAGATCGTAATCAACCGCATTGCACGAACTGCATCATAGATAGAGATCGAGGTACCAATCGGCTGCATCTCTTTCCGGCTATTCAATAAAGTAGATGAAGGGAGTCCACTCCATACGCATCCACCCCGGGAGAAGGGTTTTGATCAACCAACCGCGCCCATTATATATACCCCTCTCGATCCACCAATAGTGGGCATGGAGGATGGGGAAAGAAGATCAGACTCGGTTGACTTACTCACTGCCGGCGAATTCCAGAGATCGCATTATTAACTAGACAGGCATGCATGGAAAAGAGGATTAGTTGACGGATAGTTTCTTAAATGCTCTACTTCTAGGCGGAAAGACATCGTGAGTCACGGGCGAGGAACCATTCTCCTCACCGGAAATTTTTTCAGTTAGGTTTCACCCGAGTGAGGGGATGGCACCCAATAGAGAAGGGGACCTCTAGTTAGGCAAGTACTGATGAGGGGAGCGTGTGGGTTAGTCCTTTCTGGTTCCCGCGAAACTAAGGTAACCACCGCAGAGGAGTCCACTGTGACAGCCACCTTCCTATGGTTCTCCATCCATGCTATCATCAAGCCATGATACAGGGACCATAATTCAGCAGCTGTAACTGAGCATATTCAGAGGTTTAGGCAAAAGAAATGCTGGTGAAGGTTGTGAGGGATGAGTTGCTCCCACACTGGCCTTGCTATAGGACAGTCCCTTAGAATGTGTAGGCAGTTTTCCACTGGGAATCCACAGCTTTTGCACGAGCAATCAGTGGTTAAGTGCCTGGTGAGACGCACTTTATTTGTTAACAATCTGTCTTGTCTGGCTAGCCAAAAGCAGTGCTTTAGTTTAGGCGGGATCTTCCCCTTCCAGAGACTCGCCCACTCTGCCTCTTCATCACAACTGGCTTCTTCCTCCAAGAGATCATATGCAGCTTTTGAATGGAATTTGCCATTATTGGACCCTTTCCAGCTCATAGTATCTGGGCAGCTGTCCTCTGTGGATATATGGATGGCACGTATACATTTGATCACATCTTCAGGTAACCAATGAGAGAACCTTTCCTAGTTCCAACTGCCTCTTCCATCTGTGTAGTCCCAGATTTGAGAGTCCATTTCCTCAGCCGGTATAGTGCCCAAAGCGCAGGCTAACAACGGTTGGTCCCCTATCCATAGATCTTTCTTTCCAGAACTTTCTTGTTTTCCCATCTTCCATAATCCACTTAGTTCCTTTCTTCAGCAACTCTTGACTCCTGAAAACGCTCCTCCATGTATATGAAGAATTAGAAGTGGCCTTGCATTCCAGCAAACTTGAATTTCTTTGGATACTTTCCTTTTAGCACTGCAGCCCATAATGAGTCTGGTTCAGAGAGGATTTTCCGTCCCATACGTGCCATTGAGGCAGTGTTGACCTTGCTCATGCTCCTTAGGCCTAGGCCCCCTTCCTTTTTTGCTTTACACACCTTATCCAAAGCCACTAAATCTTTCCTCTTTTTGTTATCCTTGTTCCCCCACACAAATCCGCAGTTCCTCCTATCTATTTCCTGGTTTATGGCTTCCGGAATACGCGTTGTTTGCATGGTGTATACAGGTATAGCAGAGGTTACAGACTGAACCAGCAATGTTCTTCCAGCCATAGACAACTGCTCTGCCTTCCATCCAGCCAACCTTTCTTGCACTTTTTCGAGTATGTGGTAGTAAGTCGTTTTAGAGACCCTCTTGTGTATGAGGGGTACTCCTAGGTACTTGCCTAGGTCTGCAGTGAGAGGAATTTGACATCTAGCACTAATCTCCCGAGCTGTAAGCTTGTGGAAGTTGGGTGAAACAAAGAGTTTTTCTTTGGCAGGTCTGATCACCTGTCCTGAGATGGCACAAAAGTCATTTAAACACTCCATGATAACATAAATCTGGCTCTTAGAGGCTTCGGCAAATAAAATGAGGTCATCTGCAAAGAAGAGGTGGGGGCTTTTCCTCCCAATTTTTATAGGTTTCCGTTTCTTGTCCGCAACTGCCTTTTGGATCATATGTGACAATTTTTCTAAACATAATACAAAGAGGTAGGGGGACAAGGGATCCCCCTGTCTTAGGCCCCTGCCAGGTGTGAACGATTCCGTAGTTTCCCCATTCCATAGAACTGAAAGCCTTGTGGTAGTGATACATTCCATTATCAAGGAAATCAAATTCTGAGGTAGCTCAACTTCCTTAGCAGTTTGATTATCCATTTCGGGTTGTGATCGCATTTCCGTGACTGGCACTTAGATACTGAAATTAGCTTCTACTCCTCCTCCTTCTCAGTACGAGATAAATAGAAAGCAACAATCTAAAGCATTGGTTCTGCCCATTGGAATGCCTCTTTCTCACAGGCCGGATTGAGGAGTCTTTCATAAGTTGACTCCCGTCCCTCAAAAAACGTTCTCTACGGAAACACCAGTTTCGGGGCTTCGCGCCTATGAATATACTTTCACACTTCCTTCTATCTATTTTAGTTCTATTTGAACTTTCGTGGCTGGTGAGCCTCACTTTATAGATAGAAATCCCCTCGCGTTTACCTGATTTCTTTCCCCCCGTATCCTACTCCCGCCCATAATGGTCCCCAATGTCATGATCTGGCCGGGTCGACCCAATCATGAGAGTCCGTTTCTCCCGTATGAGCGTATCGAACAGAAGACCTGCTCCGCTCTCGAGGCAAGGTAGATTAGCCCAAAAAGGTAAGCACGAACATGAATGTAACTCGCATTCTTTCTGGTCCTCCTTTCGGGATATAAGAACGCGAGCGGTGGGCGGTTCTCACTGAAGGAAGTTTTACCGAACATCATGTCCAGGTGTGGTCCCCCCCCCTACTCCTAGAAAGAGCTAGGCACGGAGCTTGGATACGGGCTGCCTAGGTATTCAAGGTACATCACAAACAAGAGCTAAGTCTAGTCCGTGTCTAGGCAAGCTCTAGCCGGGATAGACATTCACGAGTACGAGAAGGAACTACCACTCATTAGTACAAGCCTAACAAGAAAAGGGGCCCGGTTGAAGGACCGGGCAGATCCGTAAACCGCCTTCGATTTGCTCCCTTTGAGGTTCTCTAGAACTCCTGTAAAAAAGGGGATAAAAAAAAAGTAAGCCGAGGGAAAAGAAAAGCGTCTGCAGACACCTCCTAGAAGAATTCGTTTTCCCAAAAATCAAATAGTGCGTTTTTCTTTTCGGTCTAGTGACTAAGGGTTTGGTATTCAAACTCTCCCAAGGAGACATTGAATTCTGCTAACTGTCTAGCCCCCTATGTCGACTTTAAAGCATCTCGTAGTTGAGCGGTACTGCCATCAACAGTTCTAACATGGACAAGGACTTCGGCTCCCCCCAAGGATAAACTTCAACTAGCGCCCCCATAGATCAAGGCCGAAAGCTACTAGTCTCCTTCTTGCGGACCACTAAACGTTCCCAGGGCAGTAAAGATAGTGAACTTGACTGGCCTTCCTCGTTAGACGAATTAGTTAACTATTGAGCTATCAAGCCCCTATCAAGCCTAGGTGCTCCGCTCCTGCTTTGAAGAAAGGAAGCGAACCCTTAACCCTTGCGGGAAGGTCTCCCGTCAGACTGGTATTCTACTCCTTGCTATCTCACTACCCGGCTATTCCTGTAAGTTCTTAACCCCGACACACGAAACCGTCCATTTAGCTAGCAATCTGCTATATCCGAAGATGAAGCGCCCACTTGAACCCGGGGCAAAGACGACTTGACTTTCTCCAGGTTAGCTCAAAGGGAAGCAAGCTAGGACTGGAAGAAGCTTCAAGTGGTGAGAAACTTAGCTCTCTGGCTAGACTCTCGAAGGACGTGATCAATCGTTTTCCCTCACGGTACTACTTAACGGAAGACGGGGGAGTGCTGAAATGGAACAACCAGCTTGCAAAAACCTCTACTGCCTGTTCTGGTTTACATGTGCAATTAGGACTAGTGACTGAAACGGTTGAAAAGTTTTACCTTCGCTTCCTTCATTCGGTTTCTGGTTCTTGGCTGAACCAACCAGTAGGTCCTTCGACCCTCAAAGCAATACGGTATGCTGCTTCTACGCTGTCCAGCAAACACAAATGCAATTCGTGCTCAGCTCGAATATTGCCTCTTGTCTCCCTCCTTCACTCTATATCGTAGAGACAATAGGTTAAACTCCTCCATGTACTCTCTCATAGAGATTTCAAAATAAAAACAACCTTGTCTCAAATTCTTAAACTTATTTAATAAGTCCGCTTCGAGTAGAAATGAATCCTTAAACTTAAGAACTTCTTGTTCTCCGTAGCGCTTCTCCTCCTGCTCCCTCTTCTGTCGTACATGTGCTCACCATAAGCCTCAACATCCGCTTTAAGCCCGATGACAGAAACAGTGGCTCTGGAGGAAGATCAAAAGTATCCACTCCCTTCGCTCGAGGATCTCTATGAATCTGACTCTCATTTTTATTTATTCCGATGAGGAAGACAATGAAGAAGGATGGACCGTGTGTACCAAGCGCAAGGCGAGCGAAAAGAAGAAGATACAGCCTTCCCAAGTGTCTAAATTGACCATTAAGTTGGTGCCTCAGAAGTATACTAAAAAGAAAAATAAAGCTTCAAAGTCGAAGGGCTTGGTTCCCTGGGATTGGCTATTCCTGGAAAAACTTAAGTCAATCAGAAACCTCGGAGTTGCAAGCAGCATAAGAAGGGGTTGCTGGTTCGGGCGTGATGGCTCTCGGCTTTCGTGACATTTCTTTATGGCACTGGTACTTGTATCCAGCACTTATTCTCCTTATCCCGCAGCACCTTCTGTTGTGTAACTTTTTTTTATGGTATTATGTTAAAGTAGTGATTGATTGACTGAGCCAAGACTGCATCTGTTAGTCGATTTCCCGAGAGCGAGGGTGAGACGCTTCCTCCGAAGACTTGTGTTACTCGTATATTTAGTAAGTCTTTTTTTTCGTTAAGCTAGGCAACAGGTAACATTCCTTTACCAAAGCGGGTGATTGACGGCTGGAGAATTCTATTGAGTTATAGATCTTAAGGGGCTAGAGGACTCCTTTTAAACCGGGTTCTTTCACTCGGTTTCAGAGTTCGGAATCGTAGAAGAGAAGAAGTCTACCCTTGCCTTGTGATGTCAGGGAAAAAAAGAAGAGAGTCTCCTGTTGAGGTTCACATCGGTACAAAAGAACTGAATACATTGCCAATACCGCTTGAAAGGGGCTCCCCTGTTTGCTTTCGCTTAGCCTTATCTTATAAGCCTTGCTAGGATAATTTATAAAACCTTGCTTATCCTTCTGATGAGAAAGCTTTCCTCTAACTAAGTTAGACTGCCTCTTACGAGCGAGTAACCCACCTTCTAAACCATGCCCCACTAGACTTTTTTCTAAGCCAGCTTAACCCTTTAGCGGTTACCTTTTAGTTACTTCTAAAACATCCTAACCCCATGGATCTAGTCTATTAGCGGTTATAGTAACGGTAAGGATGGAATAAGTAGCAACATTACTCTTTCAGTTGTTGATTGTTGACTAGATAAAGTTGACCCTCCTATAATCCCTTCCTATCCCCGAAACACGAGCTATAACTCCGGAAACCCCCTCGAAAGCGAGGGCCCCCTTCCAGCTCTGATTCACCGCCGGGGTTCTTAGGGGGGCTAACTCAATTCTTTCAGATTTAACTGCCTTTAGCAACTTTCTGAATGAAATGAATTAGTGCCTCTAAGCCTAAAGCCTAAATAAGTAAGAGTTGTTCTCCTGCTTCAGCTTTACTGTTCACTAAAACCTTGTTAATCATCCTTCAAGTGAGTGAAGTGACCAATGGGAGGATGGGGGCCGAACGGTAACTCTTCATTCATTTTCTATTCTAGTGGGAGTGAGGGAACGGACTCATAGCTCTTCCCCCGTAGCCCTTCAAAGCGTAGGGGGGAGAGCATACGAGGAAGTGACCGAATGACCCAATGTATCTTTCTTTAAGGACTGTAAGCATAACTCCCTAATTAACTATTAGCATCTAAGGAAGAAGGCGTAGGCATGGAGCGAATATAATAACCTCTTATCTTATATAACATCAGGGTCAGCGGAGGCTAATGCACTATCCCCAGACTCTCGAAGATGAAAGAAACTCTTGAGACTAGAGGATACGAACAGGGGACTCCCTTTTTGCTTGGCTTGACCATATAGGTCAGCCCCACTTCCGGTATTGTTGGAAGAAGCAGTGCAGTGTAAGCAGATCAATTTCGGAAAGCAGTGAAGGAACCAGAGATAGTATTTAGGAATGCAGTCACGTGCCTTACAACATTAAGGCTTCTAGACGGGGGCTATTGAAAGGTACGAATTCAGAAGCCGAGAGCAGCAAAAATGGCAATTCAAGCAAAGGAAGAAGCGATCGAGTTGTCGAATTAAAACCGGTCTATTAAGGCCCTATTGAATTAAGCGAGAGAAAGCTCAATCGATGTAAGGGAAAAGAACTGCTACTACAGCTGGGAAAGTTTCTTTGGATAGAAGGAGGTGTAAGAAAGGAAGGGGTTGGGTTTCCTTGATCATTTTTAAGACCAATTGGACGGGCCTTCGCTCGTGGGAGAACTGGGCAGCTATAAGCCGAAGATGGTCTCAGTCAGCTAATCGGAAGGCTTATCCGCACATGATAGCGGCATTCTTACCTAACAGGGCGTTCCCTGCGGGGCCTTACACACTTGCAGTCAAACCGTGTCCTAGGAATGGTGAATATAGTCGCATAAAGGCAGAAAGAAAGAATAGAATGCCATGTTTAGATAGATAGTTAAGCGTTTAGGGGAGTCTTACCCAGTTGAAACTTCAATGCCTGCAGTCAGGCAGCCTGGATGAACCGCCGTTGATGTAAGTAGCCCTTAAAGGAATAAAGAAGAAAGAGCTGCTAAGCGCGCTATAAGAGGGAGACGGTTGACGATCTTTCCTATACCTCTTGGCCTTTTTCGAGTTCTCTTTCGCTCCTTCACCAATAATTCGATTATATTCGAAAGTTGACCGCTAAAGAGCTTCTTTCGCTTTTCCTGTAACTTAATCTGGTTTATAAACGTTCTTTGGCGTAGTCTTTTCTTTTTCCTCAACCAGGACTGGCAGCTTCCACAACTCTTTCAAAGCTAGGTGTAGGTAGCAAAGCTTGGAGTGGACTGAACCTTTGTTCGTACTGGAGGGCGAACCCTTCCATGGAGGCCTTAAAGTTTTCCACTAGAAACAAAGCGCATGAACTAGCCCTATTCTATTGACTTAAAAGGTGAGCCCAGTCAGTGCAGTCTCGATCTTTATGATTCCACTTCTCTTTGCGAGCTAGCCCGGTCTTTCATAAACCAGCTCCTCTCAGAACCCGGGGGAGAGACTCAAAGCTGTCTCTTGAAAAATCCTTCTTCAATTGAAGAGAAAGACTTTCTATCCCCAAAAAGGCACCCACAGTGCTTCAGCTCCTGAAGTAAAGGCTTGTCGACATGAAATCCTTTTTAAAAATAAGTAGCGCGAGATGCAAGATAACGTACAGAGCCCTGCTCCCAATCATCAGACTCAAGCTGAGACCCCACCTGCGAACTTTTTGGTTCTATGAGTTCAAACACCCAGGAAGAGGATTCTTCAATCGGAACCCCGCCTAACTGCCCTAATGCGAGGCCAATAGATATCCTTCAGGGAGTCTGCTGCAAAGGGTGACTTTACAAAGCAGTTAGCAAAAGACTTTTCACGACCACTTTCCAGTAGAGGGAGAAATTCTTCTCATTATTCCCTTCCCGAGGGAAGTCAGAGCAATTGCTTTATCGCATTGAGCCGAGTGTGGGATCGATCCCTTTCGAGCTAACTGAACTGCCAACAAGAGAAAGAAGAACTAGCGACTCTCCCTCTCGACACGAGGGATATAAAAGAAACACCTGCTTAGCCAAGCTCCCCCGCCTTCACGCCCAGGTGAAAGCCTTACCTCTATTCCTTACTTTAAGGCTTTCTTATCCTAGTTAACACACTGCATTTGACACTCCCTAGGGCAGAAGGGGGAGAGTGATTCAATACCAAACAAGGAGGCGCTAACTGCCACTGTTGACGGCTTCTTCTATTGAAAGACGAGCTCCTTCACTTTCACTTCCCCGCTGTCCTTGCTTGGCTAGCTTGCTTCGAAGTCATGTAAGAAACCAAAGAGGATTGCTACCGTAACTGCTTGACTAAGTCCTCGGTACAACTCTTCCTTTCCACTCCTGACATCCGCTCTGAAACAAGCTTGGTGTATGGCGCACCGCAATCAACGGATGTGAGTGAATGCATTGGCCGATTCTCATGCCTAATGTCTAAGCCGGAGGCCCCTCCTGACAACTGTATTTGAGTCCGTTCACTCCTCACTCTCCTAACGCGGGGTAAGTGATTATTGATATCCGACTGCCGGTGTCGGTACCTACGACTGTGGAATGCTTATTTTTTGTTATTTTATTAAAAGAGGAACTCAAAGTAAAAACTCGACTTTGTCTTGCACACTGACTTCAATCGTATAGAGATTTCCCACTGTCTGTGTCGATACCAGAAACTACGACTGAAACCTACACCGCTAACGAAGGGAAAGTTATTGCCTACTTTCTATGTCCGGAGACGCTTACTGCACTGCTTCTTCTGTCAAGGCAGGCAGGCGGTTATCAGGATGTAGTCAAGGAGGTAGGCTTAGAGCCAGCAATAAAGCTAGCAAAGTCTACCGCGAGCGAGTAGCCTTTGCCAAAGAAGCGCTAAGAGCTTACTTGTTTGTTGCCTTGCCAAAGTTAGGGGATGTCAGGAGTGTGCAAGTCTAGTTGTCACGAGCAAGGACTTCGTCTTTCAATAGAAGAAGCATTCTCGAGTGCAGTCCAGCGCTTCGGCTTAGGGCTAAGAGCCCTCAAAGAAGCAGTCAACGGTAGCCGACACCGGTTTAGTTACCATAGCCCTAGTCTTTTAGCGGACTCAAGGTGACACCGAAGGTCTACCTCCTTTCGTGCGCCCCTCAGTTCAGTAAGGTCCGTTTTCTTGTACTGAACACTTTTCAAATCTTAAAATTAAAGAAATGGTTCAAACCCCGTCTGCTATTTTCTATCGTATAGCGGATCCGACCCATTTTTAGAGTGAGCAGATGTACCTCGGTTAGTGATTTCGCTCGCCAACTTGCTCCCTTTTCAAGGTAACACACTTAATGAGCAGCTCTATTAATCAATTATTCCAGATCTACCATTGTGTAAGGTTCATCAAGATGTATAGGTGCACCGCCATAGCCGCTCGCTGCCCAGCATGAATGAGAAAGAAGGGGGTTTTCGCGTCTAGATGGATCATCAGGATTAGGAAGCGGGCTCTAAAGGCCCTTTTTTTCTTTAGATTATCCATCTCTGCTACCACCCTACATGGATTCTCCTCAAAGAGATTAAAACATATATTTTTAGCTTCTCGTCTATTCAGAGGTAACAAAGTGGATTTATTCGCCCCTCTCTCTCTTCTCGAGCTATTCCCAGTAGTTTGACGTTCGGCTGTAAAGAAGAAAGTGACTTGTTCGACTGAAAGGAGAGGGACGAAGTGAACTACCCTTTTTCGTAAGATTGCAGAACTCTGCTACTCCCCTACATGGGTTACCCCTAAAGGGAAAGGGATTAAAACAGAGTTTCCTAGCCTCTCAATGAAGGGCTCCCCTACGGGAGACTGAAAAAAGACGAATTATTCGAACGGAAAGACGGCTAGAACGCCTTAGATCTACTTGAGAATGGGTATCTGCCGAAGTGGAAGAATGCCTTAGGCCGAGTAGAACCAATGATTTCACACTCGTAACCATCGAAAAGGGAAGCCGAAGAGCTCCAATCCTTTGATTTCGTAGCCATTGCCGGGGAAGAGTCAGAAGACAGCAGGTCGGGAGGAAGGGATGTAAGCCCCAGAGGTTGGTAAATCAGTGTGGGAAAGCCCCTCGTTTGAGTATGCGCCATCCCCCTCACTTCCAGAAAGCCGTTGAGCGTATGTGTCGCCTGAGACTTTGGTAGAACATCCGGCTGCAGAAGGCATCTGGTTTGAAGACTTGTTCCGAAACCAGTAATCATCAGAATATGCAATTACCCGATCAGAATATACAAAACTTGATCCGGAAGGAATGTCATTAAGTGAAGGAGTCCTCGTAAGCGCATAGGCAAAAGAGCTTGGTGCTCGTTGTTCACCATTTGCTGTTACACATGGGCGAGACGAAGAAAAGCCCCCTCTATATAGTTGAGCAGCGAGAACTGCACTTGCATTAGTAGAGGCGATAAAATATACTGTCCACACTCTTGTCTGCGAAGCGAAGCAAGGTTTTGAAAAACCAGTTACTCCTCTAATAATGGCATCGGCGGAAAGTTTCCTACGGCGAGCTCGAGCAGAAGGCGCAGCCGAAGGCCAATAAAGCCCTACTTCTATCCAATTCCGGAAAGGTAATCAAATTGGAAAAACCTGACTGAACGTGAGGATGTTATGTCGACTTAATCCGTGGTTGAATATGTTATGTCGGCTTAGCCAGAAGTTGAAGATTTCGATGGTCTAGCCCGAAATGGGATTGAGAAGTCTCTAAAAAGGCGAGCTGGGCTCAGGAGCCGCTCAAGGGAAGAAGGATCTCGGGATTAAACCTGTTGTGATGAATTAGTACTCCTACTCAAAGTCGTCATCAACCACTTTCCGTCTTGGATCTGAGTCAACGGCATTAGCATTTTATTATCACTACGCTGTCTGTGAAGAAAGAAGCTAGGCAGCTTTCGCCGTATTGCCACTTTCTTGCTTTTAAAAGTTTGGGTTTGAGAGTCTTTACCTGATACCTAATAGGTGTAAAATAGAGGTTTAAAGGTCTCTAGCAGCCTCTAAGCCCGTTTCACTCTTTTTCTACAATCACTGGCGTAACATAATTGGCAGATGCCCTTGCTGCGGATTCGTCTGGTCATTGAGATTCGCCTCTTTTGCTCTCCCATTCGAAACCAGGCGGAAAGACTTTCTACCCATCATCCCGTCCGAAGGCCGAACTGGATTACTATACAAACACAAAAACAATGTGACCGTTTGCAGATTCTGCCTCGCTGAGTGGTTTTGTATCACAGTCTTCTAGCCCCGATGCCTATCCTCAAAGGAATAAGGCAGGCCGAAGTGATAAACTGATCCATTGACCCTTTCTTTTTCGGAGTTTGGGTCTATTACCAGGCTTGGACCAGGTCTACCAAACTTTGACTACCAATCCCTCTTCTGGAAAGAGAGTTCCTCT